AGAGCCCCCTTTACCATTTTCTATAAATGGGATATTCTATTTGTATGGATATGGTAGAGGGGCACATCCAATCCTCGGTTGTCCATTAGTTCCCATCTCTTCTCTTCAACGCGGGGTAGAGCAGCTTGGTAGCTCGCAAGGCTCATAACCTTGAGGTCACGGGTTCAAATCCTGTCTCCGCAATATCGATCGTTTTTTTGTCAAAAAAAAATTTAGGTCTGACTCTGTTAATGTTAACTAGCCATTAATTACTATTTCTCTTTTTGGATCGGAGGAAAAGAAGTAGGAAGAGAAGATAGAACCACTACACTATCGTAGTAAACTCTACCAAATCATTTATCCTATTCCATTAATTCACTATAGGCGGATAGCGGGAATCGAACCCGCATCTTCTCCTTGGCAAAGAGAAATTTTACCATTCGACCATATCCGCGTTTTTTCGTTCCTGATAAGCCCGCATATGTCTCCACATATATGATATCATGTCTGGATCATTATTGTGCAGGGACGGATACAGATACTATCTTCAGAACGATTCCAATTGTCTAATTAATATATAACATATAAAATATAATATAACAATATAATATAATTTTGTTTATTCAAAAAGTTGGACTTTGACCCCCCCAATTTTTTTCTTTATTTTCCTTTTCGGGATTTATTTTAATCTTATATTATGTTATGGAATTTTAATGCGTCTCACAACCCGAAGGGATGGATTCTAGGGGGTCATTTCTTTTTTTGATCTGGAAAATACTGAATTGGTTCAAGAGATGAGAGAATTAAGGATAGCTACTAGAAAGACTAATCCAATCCATAATGATGTACCGGAAAATACAACATTTTTGTTACTTGACCAACCGTCAGAAGAAGCAAATACAACGGGTACACTAATCAATAAGATTGATGAAGTAGCAATTAATGCAAAAACAGCCAATTGGAAAGCAATAGTCATACTTCTAATCCTCCAAGCTACCAATAAATAAACTATACCATTTGATCCTTTTCTCATACAAAAAAAATTGTAATAAAATGCATCATAGAGGGATTTGACCATGAACCCATGGATCCTGTAGGACTTATTACCACTTTATTCGGACATGGAGTCGGGGCCGTTTTTATTTACTTCACAAACATACATGCCGGCTCATGCATCCATATATACAAATATATATTCACACCCCGGCTGTTTCTACCTACGGATGTGGTATCAACTCATACGACCATGTTCTATTCTGGAGAATACAAATAAAATAAAATAAAATGGAGATTGTTTTTCGGAGAGATGGCTGAGTGGTTGATAGCTCCGGTCTTGAAAACCGGTATAGTTCTTTATTCAGAACTATCGAGGGTTCGAATCCCTCTCTCTCCTTTTACTCGTTGAATCTATTTCTTTATTTGTTATTGGTTTCTCCCGGCTCGGCTAGGAGGGCTAGCCGAGCCAAAAAACAATAGATATAACTGAGTTAAAAAAAGTAAGACTTTGAAGTATCACTTGATCCCAATTCTAATACGTATGATGGAATCAAATGGATTCCTACTTCAGGCATTTGATCTTATGTCTCAGTTAAGAGGGGTCATGAAAAGAACAGGTTCCAAATCACGATCAATTCCTTTTTCAAATCCTGCTGCAGCTGCGCGGGCCCTTCCCGCATGCCACAAATGACCTACGAATAGGAAGAATCCTAGAACAAAATGAGAGGTAGCTAACCAACTTCTAGGAGAAACGTAATTGACTGCATTGATCTCGGTAGCTACACCACCCACGGAATTTAAAGAACCTAAGGGAGCATGAGTCATATATTCCGCGGAACGACGTTCTTGCCAAGGTTGTATGTCTTTTTTCAGCCTACTCAAGTCCAAACCATTTGGACCCCTTAAAGGTTCCAACCAGGGAGCACGGAGATCCCAAAAACGCATAGTTTCTCCTCCAAAAATAACCTCTCCAGTCGGGGAACGCATTAGATATTTACCTAAACCAGTGGGTCCTTGAGCGGATCCCACATTAGCCCCAAGACGTTGGTCTCTAACTAGAAAAGTGAATGCTTGAGCTTGAGAAGCTTCTGGCCCAGTGGGCCCGTAAAACTCACTAGGGTAAGCAGTATTATTGAACCAGACAAAACAACAAGCGATGAAACCAAAAACAGATAAAGCAGCTAAACTATAAGACAAGTAAGCCTCCCCAGACCATACAAGTGCTCGCCGAGCCCATGCAAAGGGTTTGGTTAGAATATGCCAGATTCCACCAAATATACAAATGGAACCTAACCATACATGTCCTCCAATTATATCTTCTAAATCGTCCACACTAACAATCCAACCCTCTCCGCCAAAGGGAGATTTTAGTAAATAACCAAATATAACACCTGGGCTAAGTGTCAGGTTGGTAATTTTTCTTACATCTCCCCCCCCAGGGGCCCAGGTATCATATACTCCCCCAAAATAAAGAGCTTTGAGTACTAGAAGAAAAGCACCTATACCTAACAAGATTAAGTGAATA